ACGTCCTGGATCATTAGATAGGAATCCAAAGATGAAGAGAGAAACAAAGAATATCACTACTGTGTAAACGAAGAGTTTGAGAGTAAGCATTACACAAGCTCCAAGATCATTTTTTGAAAAAAAAGAGAATAGATCCTCTATTTTTATACCACATATCGTGTTTTGACACCAAGAAATGAAGTGCTTTCTAGAAATGAAAATTCATTTCATTTGTAAGAAGAGTCCTTCATTACATTACCAAACAAAAACTTATTTCATACCCACAATTAGATATTGTGGGGGACCCCAATAGGATAAGGTCTTTCACTGGAAAGGGGTCCGAATGGGAAAATGGGATGAGTCGGATTTATCGCAGCTATCCACGAATTTCAATTTTGAATCGAGGATTGATACTGTAAGACTTATCTGATCTTATCAATTGTTAGAATTTTTTTTTTCTTGAATAAATCATGACTTTTCTACGATAGTATTAAAGATCTCATCGAAAACTTACAGCAGCTTGCCAAACAAAGGCTAAGAGAAAAAAGAGTAGAGGTATGACTGGCATAATATCTACGATTGGATTCAAAAAAGCATAGGCCTCGGGCAATTTGGCCAAGAAAGGACTACTCGAATAAAGAGTAGAATTAAGACAGATACAGATTAAACTAAAGATATTAAGCATAACAGACATTTTGTTCTTGGAGATAATTGCATTTTGATTGAGTTATTGATATAAGGAAAAATGAAGAAAGTAAGGTTGACAAAAAGATCCTTCTTTTTCTTTGAATCCACCCAATCAAAACTCCTCCAATTCTCAACAGAGAATAGAAGAAATTATACTTTCATACAATATCTTAATTGAATTATATGTAATGATCAATAAATTCAGGTAAATTCTATACCTACATGTCTAAAAATTCTAAAAAAAATCTAATCTATTTTATAGATATTTGGACTGAAATTGACGAACAACCAAGAACAATATTATTCTTTATTAGTGTCCAATAGAAATTGGGGCGTGGCCAAGTGGTAAGGCAACGGGTTTTGGTCCCGCTATTCGGAGGTTCGAATCCTTCCGTCCCAGAGCATATCCATTCTATCAGAATAAAGATTGCTTTTTTGAACAAGGTTCTGTTTAAAGGTCTAATATTGGATAGAATATGATTCATGTTTCTGATTTTGAATCGAAATGTGAAAGAACCGATATTCCCTATCCCAATTATTCATTTTCTGTGGATTTCTGAATTCTAAACAAGAGGGAGTTCTTAGTACTAATGAAATTCAATCAATGGGATTAAGTCTTTTAAGACTGGGTTAGGGTAAAATAAAAATAGGAGCAAGAACTTAATCTGGACTTGTTTGTCTTTGTACCTAGACAAGATAGTCTGTCTGTATTCCGTAAAAAAGAATCCTTTTTTGATTTATAACTCATCATTCCCATAAAATGGGGGGGGGTAGATAGGAATTAATTAGCAACGGAAAGTCTTAATTTAAATATCTGTTGTGTCTGTCCGAATCCCATTAACAAAGAATCAAGTTACATATGCAACCGATGTATTTTCTTTGAACCTCATTTTTAGGTATTTCGTCTTTGGCTTTAATGAATAATTGTAAATTTATGTAACGATTGAGACGGGGGGGTTATTCATAAATTTTATTCACTTTATTTTATGTCAAGATTGTAGAAAGATTACTGAACCCCAGCTTAAACAAAATACGAAAATACATATAAAATAAATAAATGCTTAGCTTATATGTATTATTCTTATGGTTCTATTTCAGTAACAATAGTCTTTCGATTTTTATGAAAAATAACTGTGATCTCTTAAATGTAAAAATAAATGTAAAATTTTAATATTTAATTAATCTTTAACATAGAATATCCATAACAGTGACAATTGTTCAGCCTATCTGATAGATACGAAAACCCCCTATTCGTTCATCTGGTTCATAAAATTAGAATCGAAAGTATAAGCACCTAAATCTTTCCTTACATCAGCTTTTTTATCCATCTCACGAAAAAAAATAAATTGGATTTATTGTTACATCTCTTTATCTTCTTTAAATCATTGATAATTCAATTTGAAAAGAAATAGAGATTTCTCTTTCTTATGATGATCAAATGTAGTCAAATTTTATTGAAATTCAAATGTCGAATTTTTCAATTCAATTAGAAATAGTTTTAATGATTTCTTATGAGCTGAATCTTTGGGACTCAAAGAAATGGGAGCTGGGTTAATCTATCCTATTGAGTCACTTGAAGATGCAGATTCAAAAAGAATTGATTTATTCGTCTTATTTATGTTATTTTTTTTATATTTTATATATAAATGTTGCATTCATAGACTAAAAGATGGGGTCTTGCTAAGACTTCTTTAGAAAAATATCTAACCATCTGTGTATCGAAGAAAAAGTATAGATTACTATGTCTATGTACCGACTGAACCAATGACTATTCATGATTCCATAACTGAATCAATTCCATACTGGTTTTAAATTAGAGGAATGTGTTATGGTA